TTTGGATAAAATATCCAAATCGATGCCATTAAAAGGAATTCCTATGACTCCAACAAAGAAAGTAAAACAGACTAATATAAGGATAGGAAATAATATAGTGTTATCCGATTCCGAAGGATATGCAAAAGTTTTCTTCTTGCGAAAACGCGAAAGAATCAGAAAAGGGTGGCTTCGAGTTCTTGCATTTTGATCAATTCGATCTATTTTCTGTGAAAAAAAAGACGCACTTTTCTTCATTATTAATAAAGCTAACAAAGGAAAATTTTTGTTATTTTCTTTCAAATCTTCTTTACCCCAGAGAGATATTGAATAGAGAGCAGTCGTTTTTTCTCCACTGAAATTTTGAAAATGAGCATTGAAATGTCCTTCAAAAGTAAGTAAATAGATCCGAAACATATAAAATGCGGTTAATCCCGCCGTAGACCAAGCTAGGATGGCAAAAATTTCGGAATATAACCAACTATCATTAAGAATTTCATCTTTGGACCAAAAACAAGCAAGAGGTGGAATACCACAAAGAGAAAGTGTGCCTAATAAAAAAGCACTTTTGGTAATTGGTATATGTTTTTTGAAACCTCCCATCAAAACCATATTTTGACTTTTAGTCGGAGAATAACCAACCATAGTTTGCATTGAATGAATAACAGAACCCGATCCCAAAAACAATAATGCTTTTGAATAAGCATGAGTAATCAAATGAAATAAAGCACTTCGAGAAGACCCCATACCTAGAGCTAACATCATATAACCCAATTGAGACATGGTGGAATAGGCTAGCCCTCTCTTAATGTCTTTTTGAGCAAGAGCTAAAGTAGCTCCAAAAAAGAGTGTTATTATCCCTATTAAAGAGATGAAATTCATTATATGAGGGATAATAATGAAAAGAGGTAAAAGTCGAGCGACAAGGAAAATTCCTGCGGCTACCATAGTAGCGGCATGGATAAGAGCCGAAATAGGAGTCGGCCCTTCCATCGCATCTGGTAACCATACATGAAGGGGGAATTGTGCAGATTTCGAAACGGCCCCAGAAAACAATAAAACAGCGCACCACGTAACAAATAAAAAATTGAACTCCTTATGAAAAATCAAGTTATTAAAGATTTGAAATAAATCCCGAAAGTCAAAACTCCCTGTTATCCAATAAAAACCCAAAATTCCCAATAATAAACCAAAATCCCCAACACGATTAGTTACAAACGCTTTTTGACAAGCATTTGCTGCAACAGGACGTGTGAACCAAAATCCTATTAATAGATATGAACACATCCCTACTAATTCCCAAAAAATATAAATTTGGATCAAATTGGAACTAGTAACTAATCCCAACATGGCAGTACTGAAAAAACTCATATAAGAAAAAAATCTTAAATATCCACAGTCATGAAACATATAATTATCACTATAAATAAGAACCAAAATTCCAACAGTAGTGATTAATATTGACATAATAGAAGTAAGCGGATCGATTAAGTAGCCAAATTCTAAAGAAAAATCGTTATTGAGAATCCAAGCCCAAACATACTGATAGGTCGCACGACTATTTAGTTGCTGAATCGATAAATTGATTGAAAAAATCATGACTATACTTAATACTAAAACACTTTGAAAAGCCCACATACGACGAAGACTTTTTGTTGCCGACGGAAAAAGGAGAAGTCCTGCCCCGATTAAGATAGGCACTGAAAGGGGAAGGAAAGGTATTATCCATGCATATTGAAATGTTTGTTCCATAAAATAAGTTTTTTAGTTTTTCTTAATTTCTTCTGATTAACTGGAACCCACTCCTTTCAAATCAAAAGGGATCAATAAAAAAAAATAAAAATATACACTAACTTTAAAAAATTTACGTAAATAAAAATTTAGCATTTGATACTCGTACTTATTCTGGATTTGAGTTTTTAAAAATAGTTCAAAGATTCAACTCAAGAAGTTAGACGGGGTCAAATAATATGACCATGTTCGGTAAAAAAAAAGACTTCGTTATTTTAAATATATTTGTAGTTTGAAACGAGGCAAATTTAGGAAAAGATCAAAAAAATAGAAATTTTTCTAACAATGCTTTTTTCTAGAGCAAGCATCAGGAATTACATGCCCAAAGTACTTGATTCTGAGATAAATCGTGGAATTTACTAATGTCATCGGCTTAATAACTCGGCATTTTTTAGTTAGGTTCATTTGAAATTTTAATTAGTTTCTTTTTTCTTATTAACTAATTCCTTATGAGAGGGATTATGATTCTTTGTGTCTTTATAAAAAAAAACATTTTTGTTATTTAAAACGGTTAGAATCTCGGAGTCTATCTATAAAACTTAAGGGTTTATTTGAAACTTGATTTTTTATTTTTTGAGAAAATTTTTTTTAGTAGGATAAAAAGATGTATCCGGTAACAGAACAGATAAATTACTAATCTCATTCGAATTTCTAAATTTTCGATAGATTCGTTGGACTAGTTACTCGACGAAAAAGTCAATTTGGTATTCGAAAAAGTTGTCTTTTGAAATCCTTCCTTCGATTTTTTTACATGGAAATGCAGTGGCCAATGACAAAAAGCACTGTAAATAGATCTTTTAGATTCTTTTTTCACGAATTAGATTTATAGATCATCGCTGATTATGGAACGATTTGAGAAAAAACGAAAAATCAAAGTCCTACTAATCCATACAACTTATTTGTTCTTCGAAGTTCGCTAGAGTCTAAAAAACCTTTTTGAAAAAAAAAATTTGTAGGCCTCTTGTATACAAGGTTCATATATTTAGCTTTAGTTGTGATGATAAGGACTAAAAGACTAACTAGATAATGCATAGTAACTAAAGAGTCGTTTGAACAATAGATGTCTTTCACATCCAACTAGAACAATGAGTAACCTCTTCATTTTGAAATGGCAGTTCCAAAAAAACGCACTTCTAGATCAAAAAAGCGGATTCGTCAAAATATTTGGAAAAGGAAGGGATATTCATCGGCCTTAAAAGCTTTGTCCTTCGGAAAATCTATTTCTACCGGTAACTCAAAGCTTTGTCAATTTCTTTCTACCGGTAAATCAAAAAGTTTTTTTATGCGACAAACAAATAAATCCTAAACTGTTGTCAGAATCAGAATAGATTTGACGCGAAAATTGGCTCATTTCAGTCTTACTATCAAAGTCTAAATTCCAATGCTCTATTAGTTTGAACTAATCAAGATGAAATAGCCTCCATTTTATGATGTTTCTATGGAAAAATAGAACATTAAGAATTTGAAAATTTCGCAAATTCTAAGAAAAACAAGATTTTACCCTTTTTAGGACTCTATTTTTTTATTTTGTTGGTGGGGAGTCTTATTTTCCCCATCGACCTTTTTGTTCGAATTCAAATGCTAATACTATTTTTCTTTGTGAATATCTCAAGAATATCGATAGAAGAATAAGATTGTGAGTTCAAATTAACGACCGACACTCATCCATTCAGTTTTGGTCAACGTGGATAACTTTCTGACTTCGTCTTTCTTGGACTGACTATCGAGTTTTCAAATATTTTTGAGTTCAGCCCAACCAATAAAAGACGAAAACTTTCAGAATCTTTTATACAAACAATGTCTTACTTTGGAAAAATCCAAAAAGGGTTTCTTTTCGGTTCCGCGAGAAAATCCATTTTTTTGTTTTCAATTTCTGACATCAGTTCAATGGGAACTAATTGTTAGAAATTTGAATTGGTATTCCAAAATTTTTTCAGTGAAGTGACACGGTCAATCTTGACGATTCAATAGAAATAACCTATTATGGGTTCGAAAAGCCGCTATGGTGAAATCGGTAGACACGCTGCTCTTAGGAAGCAGTGCTAGAGCATCTCGGTTCGAGTCCGAGTAGCGGCATGCCGTCTTCGAAACACCAGACAATAGATCTTATAATGAAAAATGAATTCCATTCCCAATTTTCATTTATTTTTTAAATTAAGGGATTCCTTGTTTTTTTATGATATTTTCAACCTTAGAGCATATATTCAATCATATTTCCTTTTCAATTGTTTCAATTGTCATTTCAATTTGCTTGAGCAACCGATTGGTCACTGAACTCCTTAAACCATATGAGTTATCAGAAAAGGGCATGATACCAACCTTTTTGTGTTTAACAGGATTATTAGTGACTCGTTGGATTTATTCCGGTCATTTTCCACTAAGTGATTTATACGAATCATTAATCTTTCTTTCATGGAGTTTCGCCCTTATTCATATAGTCGCCTATTTCAAAAAAAAGAAAAATCTAAGGGCAATAACCGCCTCGAGTACTCTTTTAACCCAAGGCTTTGCTACTTCAAGTCTTTTAAGTGAAATACAGAAACCTGCAATATTAGTCCCTGCGCTCCAATCTGAGTGGTTACTAATGCACGTAAGTATGATGATATTGAGCTATGCCGCTCTTCTGTGTGGATCATTATTATCCGCTGCACTTCTCGTCTTTACATTTCGAAAGAAAAGGAATCCGTTTTTAAAATCATTTTCATTTGCCGAAATCCAATCTACCTATGAGAGAAGGACTATTTTAAGAAATACTTCTTTTTTTTCTGGGAAGAATTATTACAAGAGCCAATTAATCCAACAGTTGGATTTTTGGAGTTATCGTGTGATTAGTCTAGGATTTTTTTTTTTAACTGTGGGTATTATTTCCGGAGCAGTCTGGGCGAATGAAGCCTGGGGATCGTATTGGAGTTGGGATCCAAAAGAAATTTGGGCCTTTATTACTTGGATGATATTCGCTATTTATTTACATATTCGAACAAATAAGAATTTCCCCAGCGAAAAGTCCGCACTGGTGGCGGCTCTAGGTTTTCTTTTTATTTGGATATGCTATTTTGGAGTTAATTTATTCGGAATAGGGCTTCATAGTTATGGTTCATTTACATGAACGTCTAGCTAAGGCAGCTTCTTCGGAATACAAACTAACGTGAGCTTTCGATAAAAAACTTTCTAAGGAACTGCGCAAATCCCGTCCCAATAGTGTATCGCGCGGGTCTCACAAAGACCGCGCATATTAGATTAAAATGAAAATTCATTTTTTTTTCACTTTGATTTAAAAGAAGAGACAAAAAGCATTCTTTTTTCTATTCTACAACAAGTTTTCAAAAATGAGAGTATTTTTTCTTTAGGAAAAAGCTCTACAAAAAACGAGATAAAAGAACTTCAACCTTCTCAACTGAGAGTGACAGAACAAAATCCGGGTAGATTCCGATCCCTAGTATGGGGAGAAAGATAGCGATTGAAACAAACAACTCGCGCGGTCCAAAATCAAAAAGATAAGAAGTAGGGGAATTAACTAACTTGGATCCATAGAAGATCTGGCGTAACATAGATAATGAATAAATAGGCGTTAATATCATTCCAATTGCTATGACAAAAGTCAGGATAATTTTTGGCATGAAAAGATATTTTTGACTGGTAATCAGTCCCCACAATACGATTAATTCTGCAACAAAACCACTCATACCTGGTAATGCAAGGGAGCCCATAGAAAAGCTACTAAACATCGTAAATATTTTTGGCATTGGGATCGCTAAGCCGCCCATTTCGTCGAGATAAACAAGACGTATTCTATCATAACTTGTTCCTGCCAAGAAAAAAAAGGCCGCCCCAATAAATCCGTGAGAAATGATTTGTAAAACGGCTCCGTTGAGTCCTGCGTCGGTTATAGAACCAATTCCTATAAGTATCATACCCATATGGGAGACAGAAGAATAGGCTATTCTTTTTTTAAAATTACGTTGGCTGGAAGAAGTTAAAGCTGCGTAGATTATTTGTATTGTACCTATTATTATCAACCAGGGAGAAAAAATCGAATGAGCATGAGGTAATAATTCCATATTAATCCGAATCAATCCATATGCTCCCATTTTTAATAAGATTCCCGCTAAAAGCATACAAGTACTGTAATGAGCTTCGCCGTGGGTATCGGGTAACCATGTATGGAAAGGGAGAATCGGCGATTTGACAGCAAACGAAATGAAAAATCCAATATAAAATATTATTTCCAAGGCCAGAGGATACGGTCGATTAATTGAGGTTTCAAAATCTAATCTTGGTTCATTAGAACCATATAACCCAAGACCCATCACTCCCATTAATAGAAAAACAGAACCTCCTGCCGTGTATAAAATAAATTTAGTTGCCGAGTACATCCGTTTCTTTCCTCCCCACATGGATAGAAGGAGAAAAATCGGAATTAATTCTAACTCCCACAGGATAAAAAAAAGCAAGAGGTCCTGAGAAGAAAATGGCCCTATTTGCGCGCTATACATTGCTAATAGCAAAAAATGAAATAGTCGAGAATCCCGAGTAAGAGGCCAGGCTGCTAATGTAGCTAAAGTAGTGATAAATCCAGTTAATAAAATAAGTCCTATAGAAAGTCCATCGATTCCTAATTTCCAATGGAAATCGAAAAAATGAATCCATTTATAATCTTCCACGAGTTGGATTAATGGATCATCTGATTGGAAATGATAACGGAATACATAGGTGAGTAGAAGGAGCTCTATAATAGATATACAAATAGTATACCATCGACTTATCTTATTTCCTCTATGAGGAAGAAAAAAAATTAACGAACCCGCAGCTATTGGAAAAAATACAATTATTGTTAACCAAGGAAAATCATTCGTAGTAAAGGCAAAATACACTTGGGCCAGAAAACCGGTGCGCAAAAATTTTTTGCGCTCGGGTTTTCTCGGTAAAACAAATCCGCTGAATTCAAGTAGAGTTTTAAGTGAGGTATATCAATACGCTAGACCCATGCTCCGAGTTGTTTCATGCCATAAATAAACCCGAATACTCAAGAAATCGGTTGGACAAGCGGATTCACACCTCTTACAACCGACACAATCCTCGGTTCTTGGAGCCGAAGCAATTTGTTTTGCTTTACATCCGTCCCAAGGTATCATTTCTAACACATCTGTAGGGCAGGCGCGAACACATTGAGTACATCCAATACATGTATCATAAATTTTGACTGAATGTGACATTGGATTTCTACATTTTTGAAGGGCATCAATTTTCGATCTACTAAATTTCGAATTGAAAAAAAAAAGAAAAAAAACTAGATTTAGATATTTAGACGAATCAATGAGTTTCCAGCGTTTTTGAATCCATTTTGTTCTGAATTGGTTTATGAACGAGAGCCAAACTACTTTGATTTTTTAGCTTTGTGCTACCAATACCCTAATTTCTGAGGGAGATCTGCTTATTTTGAATTTCTTTTTCAATTTGAATATTCGAATTTTTCGAAAAAATCCTATTGAGATTATTTTTTCAATAAATTAGATTGATTGAGCCGAGTTGACTTTCGATTACGATAAATTGACGCAACAATAGCAAGTCCAATAGCTGCTTCCGCGGCGGCAATAGCGATAATAAAAATGGAAAAAAGAGCTCCTTTTAATTGACGACAATCAAAAAAATCCGAAAATGTGACAAAATTGATATTAACCGCATTGAATATAAGTTCAAGACACATAAGAGCCCTAACCATATTTCGACTCG